AAGAACAGAACTATTTTCTCTTTTAACAGTAAAAATAAAAAATAATAGTTCCGTTCTTCCTCATTCATTGTCCATATATAAATATAACTTTTGGAAGAGTATGTTCATTGAAATTAGAAATTCCAGAATTTCTAATTTATGACGAATGCGGTTGGAAGAAGTTTCCTACCATTCGTATTCCTTTTACTTTCGAAATACAACCATGGGAATAATTGAAATATTTGTTTGATTAAAAGAGGTCATATATTATTCATAGAATGCGTTACTCCACTTGAATCCAATAAAATTTCGAAATGAAGATATTTTCAAATTCAAAAAATATTGAAATAAAAAAAACGGTCTATAAAAAAATTGATACGGTTTGATTCCTAAACTCAATTAGTAGGACTTCTATAGTCCACTTCTTCCCCATACTACAAGTGAAAGAGAAAATGTAAAGACTACCATTAAAGCAGCCCAAGCGAGACTTACTATATCCATGTAAATTATGTCCTCTATCAATCAATATGAAGAAATTATTCAATTATTGTTCACTAATAATAGTAAAATAACTGGCGCAGAGTCAAAAGGGAATTCTGACTCAACATCATTGATGAAAGAATCCAATTCTAACAGGTTCTTATAAGATTTCGAGTATAATCGGAAAACATTAAGCACACAAAATTCGTGGGGGCAGCTTTTGAATTATCAAAGGAATGTTACTAACATGTAGGAATAATAAGACCTATTTTTTTTTGTTGTCCTTCATTAAAAAATATAGAATCAAAATGGATCACTATCTGTCACACACCTCTATTTCTTTTCATTTTTCCCATTTGATATAATCCCACCGTCTTCGATTGGACCTATGAAAAAATTGAAGGCATTCTATTACGTTCTTGACTCGAAGTTACTGAAAGATCAAAATTGATTTTATTTCTAACTATCTAATTTATTTTATAATAACTAATTTTTAAGAATATATAAAAAACTATATAAATAAAAAACAATTTTCCATTTAATCGAATTAAAATTGAATGCTGAATGGAGTATTCAAAAACTTTCAGGAGTATGTATACAAAACATCTCTCGTCTCCTATGCAAGAGAGAATTAAATTAGATTCTCTCTCTGGCTATTCAAAAATTTGTAGACACTCCATTAGTACAAGTATTTACAGCATTTTAGAGAACCCCGAATGCTTATAATCAAGCAAATATCAAGAGTCCCTTACTTCTGGTGGAAAAAATTGTCAAGTTATATCATAAAAACAGGATGAGGTATTTCGATTGTTGATCAGGCGACACCCGGATTTGAACTGGGGAAAGGGGGATTTGCAGTCCCCCGCCTTACCGCTCGGCCATGCCGCCCAAACGATACAAAATATATGAAAAAATTTCCCCCTTACCTTTTTTTTATTGTACTTAGATTCTATTTTGAATCCCGTTTTCCTTAATCCCTTGTCTAAAAGACATCTTTTTTTGTTTGGATCCACCCCCCGATTGTATAGCATCTTAAAACACACAATATCTCAAAACTTTCCTTGTATTTTCTATTGAAAACCCACATTTTGTTTTTCAGTCACAAAAATGAAGGAAAAATGAGTACAAATTTGAACCATTAACTATTGACTTTGACTTCATGAACGATTCTTGAATTTTAATCTAAAATTGCATTTCCCTAATGATATAAAATGATATAAGAAAATCAAAATTATAACTTTTTTTCAATAAAAAAAGCCTTCTTAATTTCAATTATAACAGCATTTATGGGTATATGTAAACCCCATAACATAAATTGTTACACAGATATTCTATAAATCAGATATCTATATATGATGTCTATAGGTAAAGCTAATTTTCAGGAAATTTTCGTGCTTCAATTTTTAATCATTCAATCAATTAAATAGAAAAATCGAAATTTTGATAGAGCCTGGCAAGTACTTGTCTCGAATAAAGCTGTAATAAAAAATAAAGAAGGGAGGCCCATAGTCTATATATAGTTATAATATAGTATATTTAAGATATCTAGTTATATCTGTGCATGTTTAATACAGCTTTTTGACACATTTCAATCATATTCTACGAATTCCATTAAATAAGTAAAAATATCTCCCTTCTCTGCGAATTCTTTTTTGAAGAATGGAATCCACGAAAAATTTAAATACTCAAAAATCAATTCTATATTTTTTAAGATTCTTATGTCTTTATCTTATTGAACAGATCAAATCCCGAATCCATTTATGGTATCCAATTGGAAAATTGGAATTAGGAATATCATAATAATGGTAGAAATGGAATCACTTTTTGATATTCTATACAAAACTCCATAAGTTAAGTGGAATTTATCAATTTCTTTGCATTTATATCTGTTGTAAATCAAATTCCAATTTGAATATCAAAATTCTCTTTATTCCTCCGTATTTCATACATTCCATCTATTATATGGAGTGGGGTACAATTTCATGTGATTCAGTAAACAGAATCGAAATTCCATCATTGCTATATCGATCCATATGATTTG